GATAAAAAGACCTACTTGCCATATAACTGTTGTAGTTAAAGATATATCATTAGATGAATATCTAGAGGTAGACTTTCTAGACTCTTTCAGATGCTCAAAAAAACTTAAATCGAAAAAAAAGTATACAGCTATGGCATATCATGATATGTATACTAATGGGGGGGTATGGGACAAAAAATAAATCCACTTGGTTTCAGACTTGGTACAACCCAAAGTCACCATTCCCTTTGGTTTACACAACCAAAAAATTATTCCGAAGGTCTACAAGAAGATCAAAAAATAAGAGATTTTATTAAGAATTATTATTATGTACAAAAAAATATGAAAATTTCCTCTGGAGTCGAGGGAATTGCACGTATAGAAATTCAAAAACGAATCGATCTGATCCAGGTTATTATCTATATGGGATTCCCAAAGTTATTAATAGAAAATCGACCGGGAGGAATCGAAGAATTGCAGATGAATCTACAAAAAGAATTTAATTGTGTCAACCGAAAACTTAACATTACTATCACAAGAATTGCAAAACCTTACGGAAGCCCTAATATTCTTGCAGAATTTATAGCCGGCCAATTAAAGAATAGAGTTTCTTTTCGAAAAGCAATGAAAAAGGCTATTGAATTAACTGAACAAGCAGATACAAAAGGAATTCAAATACAAATTTCAGGGCGTATCGACGGAAAAGAAATTGCGCGTGTCGAATGGATCAGAGAAGGCAGGGTTCCCCTTCAAACCATTCGAGCTAAAATAAATTATTGTTCTTATACAGTTCGAACTATATATGGAGTTTTAGGCATTAAAATTTGGATATTTATAGACGGGGAATAATAAAACTCTACTTGTCTTTCCCTTCGATCCAGTAATAGAACAAAAAAAGACAAATTAGTTCCTTTTTTATGTTAAAACAAAACCAAAATGAATTATTCTAATTCTATGAGGTTTAATAAAAATTAAATTGATCTTTTGAAATAATCGCTATGCTTAGTGTGCGACTCGTTGGTTTTTTAGGGTTTAGGAGATAAATAAAAAAAAAAAAGACCAGCTTTTTGTATAAACAAATAACTATAACTATAGAACTAATAACCAACTCATCACTTCACATTATCTGGATCCAAAAAACCAGTCAAGATATGATATATTGGTCATATCGCTGTAGCAACTGAAATCTTTTTTGTATAAACAAAAGAAAAATAAATCTGATTCTAAGTTGTGAAGAGAAGAAGAAAGATGTGGATAAACGGAAGGGTGAAAGAAGGGGAGAAAAAACAACGATATAAAATTCCATCCAATATGTAAGGTTTATGAGTCATCTCATAAAAAAGCAATGTAATAAAGCATCAATCAATATCAATATGGATTCATAAAAAAGAAAAAGAATCCGTTCATAGAACAAAAAAAATAAGAGCTTCGAGCCAATAAAGACTAAGAAAATAGGCTCAAGAAAAAATTTAATTACGAGCTCCATTGTAAAAATCAGACCTAACCATTAAGTAAGAAGCGATGGGAACGATGTAACCTGTGAATCCAAATCTATTGAAATCAGACTCATTGATCGGGATGGCGAAACAAACCAGAGACTCATTCTTTTATTTTTATAAAAAAATACAAGGAAAAGTCCTGAGTTTTTCTGCAATTTATGCAATTAAGAGATAATGAAAGAATGAATAAAAAAGAGGAAGAAAAAGCTGAAGTTTTGCCGATAACTTCCTCCTTCATTACTTCATTCTTTCCATATCCCTATCTATAAGGGCTTTCACTCTGCATAAAAAAGACAGAAGAGGTTTGTTCTCTTCTGTCTTTTTTTTTTTTTATTTTGACTTGGTTGGGGCAGGGCCTTTATCGCTG